GCCCTTCGTATCATTGGGGGTGAACCCGGCTACACAACAACTGTAACTCTAACAGAGGATCTAGTTCCACACCAATCCGCTTACATATTTAATTCAGTCAGCTTGGCTTTTTCTCTAGTTTGCCTTTTTGTCTACCTTCTTTAGTCAATGTCGCATTTCGAGTGCTTGGTTAGATCTCCTAATGTAATGAACGAGAAGATGCGGTGAATCAATCAGTATTAGCTAAGGAAAGCATTCTAATTCTGGGGAAGAGAGGAAATCTTTCTTTATAGGAAATTTTTATTTATAGGGAATCTGTGCTTACTAAGCCTTTGTTTGAAGGACCGGTCTGAAAGTGCAAGACTAGCTGGACCCGGACTGACTAATCGCTAAGAGCTCACCCCGAGTGGGATAACTCTAAGTACGGCATTCAGTAAGAAGTAAGCCAAGTTCAGTGATCCTCGAGAATGAACTATCAGGCCTAAAGCCTAGACTAGGAGGAAAGAACTGATGACTCGCATCCCCTTAATCTGAAACTCTCACAACACAAGAAGGATGGAAAGTCGTGGAATTGATCGAAGTTAGCCAAGTTCTCTTAGCCGTTACGTTAGGGTGACTCGAGAAAGCTTGAAAGGGAATTCCGAGAGCCCTTAAGCTTCAAGCTATCCGGCTTCAAGCCGTGAAGGAGGAATCCGAGTTGCATCCTAAAATAAGGAAGATCGTTCATCAGCGCTTTCAGTAACTAAAAGTAAATCTGGTGCGTAATCAAGCTAATCTCATTCCTTAGGAGCTGGAGCAATAAGAGATGAAAGAGTTTACTTTACGTTGAATACAGGAACTAGTAAACTTAGCATAGATGGAATGAACTATCAGAGAAGAGAAGGCTGAAAGCCTAGCCGAAAGCTTTTTAGTCAAGTACGCATGAAGAGTTTTGAGGGAGAGGAAGAAGGCATTCCATTCCGCATTCTTTGGCACGAGGGTTTGGCTTCCTTGATTCAGGTAGGAAAGAAGGGGCTATGGCACTTGGTTCATTCCTTTCTTTGGCAAAGGAAGGGAAGGAAGCAAGCAATTCGGACAGAAGAAAGAGGGCTTGAAAGAATAAGATACGTAGAGCGTGAACCAAGGTTCATAGGCGGATCAAAGTCGAATCTTGCAGATCCTAGTTCGCTTACTAATAGCTTTCGGGACCAGTCTTCAATGGCATGAAGCTTTAGTGGCATAGAATCGGCTGCCTTAGTCGAATGATCGGACAGATGAAAGGAGAACTATCTGGTGAGGCATCTGGATTTGATTCGGGTCGGTTAAAGCTTGAAAGGGAGTTCGTGGCCTACTAGGAGTTCTGTTTTCTGAGGACTCATAGAACACCTTATTAATCTTAATTCAACTGTCCTTTCAAGCAAGAGTTGTCTTAGATCAATGAATGAGAAGGAAGAGAGTGAATAGGGCACAGGAAATGAAGTCATCCAGGTTCGGAGCGGGAAGCATGCATTCAGGCTGTGAGGGAAAGTGGTTCTCTTAGCTTTAGTCAGCTTGGCTTGAATAAAGCTTTGGTTTCAGGAAAGTAGGGAGTCAGAGCTTTCCGGCAGTCAGCTTTGTGGATATTACTTTCTGGATTGGATTTTATTCCGTTTTTAGTCGGTTCACTGGAGAGGAAAAAAGACATGGAAAGAATAGTGAGAATAGCCGTAATTCAACTAGGCCTTGAATCAGTGGTTTACAGAGACAATGAGTCATCTGTTTACGGCGAATCTGCTCTTAGAATCTTAGAATAGGTTGGAACTCTTTAAACATGATACGCTTATTCAGAAAGTACGCATTTCTGGCTCTAAGTCCGCTGGGTTGGATCGAACTAGTTGTTTTGGCAGGAAGCTAATTGCATAAAAGAAGCATTCCACTTTGGGAAAGAGAATAGAAGGAGTCAGTCTTATTATAGGATCCCTCTGTCTTGCATTGGGTTCACTGGAGCTTATATAAAGCGATACGCAGAAGAGAGAGAATCCGTCTGTCTTTATAGTGCGGATGGACTGACTTTTCTCGCATCAAAGCTTTCCGGTTCTATTCCTTTATGATATGAAGAAAGGCTTGTTATCGACGAATAAGCTCTTTCTACTGTGCCCTAAAAGCTCATCCTAAGGAAAGTCGTTTTCACTCGGGACTTCTATTCTATGCTAGCATAGCATGCTTCTACTTCTATTCTTGATGTTGCAAATTCCGGATCTGGAAGAGTTTATATTCCTTTATTCTAAGATGCCAGTCGGGAAAGAGTTCGCTTAAGACTGATAAAGGGGAGGGCAGGTTGACTGATCGACCAAAGTAAGAAGAAGCGAAAGTTCACTCACGTAACTCGAGATGAGCTAATTCAATCCTTGCGTTGAGGTACGCATGAATTCACTCCCCACTCCAGGAAGTGCGCGACTCAATGTCAACTTCAACTAACGTCGAACCTCGCTCGGAACGAGCAAATTCCTTGCGCCAAGTTATGCCGGAATGAACTCTTACCTGAATCCCCCATTCCCAAAAGATCGAATTACTCTGTCTTCCTCGGAGCTTTTGTTTTCCTTCCTCAGCGCAAGCGCTAAGCGATAATAATTCCTCTGATAAAGTCTAAAGGTCAAGTCATCTTTCGCTTCCGGTCGTAAGAGCGTAAACTTACCTTCCTCTTACTAATCATAAGAGCCTGCACTGACTTCTTTGCCTCATTTTCCCGCATCAAAAGACAGATCTTAGTCATATACTATTTTATTTCTCCGTGGATTACTTGAGGATTGATCTGTTGTTGGATCCGTTGATGGATCGACCCTCCCTAACCACCCTATTTCTACTTGACTTGAGCACTGGCAGGTTTGAAGGGATAGAATCCTGTACGTAGAAGAAATAGTTGAACCCATAACTCGTGATTCGTAGCTTACAACCTATCCTTATATTCTCAATTGATCTTTGCTTACCGCTTCGCCCCCTTGCTTGCTTACACTATATCTATCTACGGTGCTTACTTTGCCTTCGAGGAAGCGCTTTGCTGCTGGTTAGGGTTGCTTGGAATGCTGCCGTTGGAGAGCTTGGGATTGGCACTTGAAACACTGGTTGCGAAGCAGAGCAACCTTGTCTGAACCTAGAAGTCCTTCTATTGGATTCGAAGTTGATCCTGAATCGGTTAAAAACCTGACTTTCATCGACTTGCCCCTGTCTTCTTTCCTGAGCGGGAGCAACATAGACTGATTAGCTCGATCTCCTCCTACTTCCGTTGCTAAGTACCGGCCGTTCGAACAGTTTACACTTCCTTCAGCTTTCAAGAAGAAGATGAAATTCCTCCCTTCCGCGGATTTCATTCCTTATTCACATGGATTTTCCCGAGAGTACCTTCCTTTGGCTGCTCCTTGATTACCAGAAGAACTTATTCTTAACTTCGTTGCCTTGTAGTGTCGTACCCTCACCCATTAGTTCAGTAGCTATCGTGCCTTCACCCAGTTAGAAAAGAAGTTTCTTCGCTTACGAGAAATCCTTATATAAGAAGTTGTTCATTCACTGCCTATTGAGAAATAGACATAGAGACGGAAGAAAGGACAGACGGAGCGGGACTAAGCAAATGAGAAAGGTAATCTAATCGCACATATAGGGGAAAGGGAACTACAATTGAGCTTGACTCACTATACGGCTTTCCTTACCCTCAAGTACCTTTAGCTGAAGATCGAATTCCTCTGTCCAGCTCCTTCTCGAATGTCCCATTAAGCAAGTCCCGCTTGGTATTGATGAAATCAATAGTACCGTCTTCGAACCCTAGAAATGCCATAACTCTATCTCCTTCGGACCCTGAGACTGATCTAACCCTACTTCACCGGAGACTGAACTACCTGAGCCTGAGACGAAAGCCCATTGCAAACACCTATCAATTAGAACCACAAGCAAACCTTCATTGACTCCTCACTTTACTCCCAAGAAAGGAAGACAACCCCAGTACAGTAAATCGTGCATAATTGAAGAGGAAATATTTTTAAAAAGCCGGCGGTTTCATTGTGTTAAGAATGGATACTTCTTGGTGTTGCCGGAATTCCGACTTGGGGATACCTTTGACCGATTGCCTGCCCCTTTATTATGATTAGTAAGATGGGGAAAAGCGGAAGAGGAAGAAGCCCTAAGAATCAAACAAAGAATTCATGAATGCAATGAAGCAAGCCAAGATCAATGGAGGGGCATCCGGTCAAGCACCCACATTCCAATTCCCAATCATGGATTAGCCTCCTCTACGGATGCAAAGAACTCCTGCACCTTATTTCATGAATGGGCAATCCGAGAGGCCTCGAAAGCGATTCGCTTATGAATCTCCTATTGAAGAGTTATACTATGATCGCTCTGTGGTCCCCATGGGGAAGCCCCCCGGAAAGATGGAGATTGAGGCAATGATACAAGCTGCAGTAGAGCAGACCAATACGGGGGGAAACTTAGATTCAAGGATTTTTGCCGACATCAACCTGCGTGGGCCCATCAAGGAAGCGATGGTGCTAGGAGATTTCCGAACATTCCCTCAACTGTTTGAACGAGCTGCCCGCATGCAGAGGAGTATAAAAGACGGGTCTATCACTTTCCTCAGGAAAAGTTCTAATGGGGGAGAAGGCAGGCCGAAGAATACCCTAAGAACCCAGCAGCCAACTCAAGAGGTTACCATCACTCCGGATCAAATTAATGCGGTTCAAGCACAGCAGAATGCACAGAGACAACAGAGCACCCGGAATCAGCAAGCCATCCAGGGGGCCTGGAAAGCCATTTCTCTACCCAGAGATAAACCACTCCCCTGGCCTCCCGGTCTCGACTATTAAAAAATCTGTCCATTTCGCCGATACGCGGGCCATACCATCGAAGAGTGTCACACTTTGCGTGATGTCATCTATGACATGAATGATTAAAATCGTATCAATTGGAACGAAGTTAAGGCATACCTGAAAGCCGCCAATGTCACTGAAGCTAGTAATATGGGGATCTATACTAATCCAATGCCACAACATCAAGGGGGACAAGTCACTACTCAGGAACCTACACCGGTACAAACTAATCCCAGACCTTCTGCCAGCGCTAACACCATCCGAGCTTGCACTGCCGCTCGAAGAGAGATGCCTGTGAGACCCCCTCCAGTTCTGTAATTCGAAGGAGGTTCTGAGAATTCAAAACTCCGAAGTAACTTTCTTTGTCCCCAGGTTCCAAAAGCAGACGAAATCACTATGGAACCGGACCTCCTCGCTGCCGCTCAATTCATTACCAGGAAGGCAAATTTGCTTTTTTAGTATGGGTGGGTTGAAAAGGTGAAGAAGGAAGAATGTATCCGAACGAATGCATCGGCAGAAAAAATTACCCCTTTTTTAGAAATCCCCTCGTCACCTACTAGTGAGCCGGAAGGCTTAGGGACGCCTCTCGTTCCTCTTCCCCCATTTGACAACCGTATCTCAGAATGTTCGGATGATTCTCTGGAACTAATATATGCTTCAATACTAAAGAATGGGGATATCTCGTTGGGAAAAAGCGGAAGAAAAGGATTTCACGGGCAGAAAGGCGAAGGGAAGTTCGGAAAAGCCTAGCAGACGGGACTATCAACCCCTTTCTATTAAGACCTCGGCACCTTCCTTACCCCCCCTACTAAAAAATTTCCCCTATTTTGAAGCCCAGGTTCCGCATCTTAAAAAGTGCATGACCTGATTGGAAGCACTGAGGTTAATTCGCAATGGGCCAACTCACCCGGCCATGATGCGCATGACAGAAGAGAGCGAGCATAAAATGGAGTTTCCCCCTTGGGTGAGGCTCGCGTCCGGAAAGAATATTTTTCAAGACTTTCTCCCCTATGTTGAACTTTCTCGTTCATTTCAAAATGCGGCATAGCGAGCTTCGGTCCCAGCCCGCTGCTGTCTCCTGGAATGGCCTGACTAACATCCCCGAATGGTATGATGGGCATTGTCCTTCCTCTTTTGATCGAAGTCCACGGGACGTAACCAACAATATCAACTAAATAAGCGGTTGTGAGCGAGTGTAGGACCTCCTATTCTTGCCCGGGGGTGAGAACTCCATCCCTAACCGTGGTGGGTTATAAAAGCCCCACTCTAACTTTCCTTCCAAGCCTACCTCCCGCCCTCTTTACCAGAACCGAACATGGAGCCTTAGCTTCCTGCGCTCCCTGCAATGCTTTGGACCCAGTCTTCTCTATGCATGCATTTAAGATTAAGAGAGAGAACTGCAATAAATCTCTTTAAATTTCTATAAACAGAATCGGATTTTTTCGAAGAGATATCCGCCAATGTCTCTTCTTTTGGAACGAAATCGGAATGATTGTTCTCAGAGATATGGCAATGGGACTGCTGTAAAGAAAGATTACTAGCATTGATATCATCATGAGTGGATTGATGAATCAATGTATTGAGAGCAGATGGAGCAGGATCATGAACGATCAAATCAGTGCTCGAAATCTCAATACAATTGTTCTGCCGGGAGTGCTTATTCAACTTCATTGATTGCCGTTGGGGAGGGATCCAAAGTTGGGTGGGTAGACGTCTCTTTATCTGAGGGCTGAATAACGATCTGGTTGTTCTGATGATTATCAATGGCTTTCGTGAGAATCTGAGGCCTTGAGTTTGGCCTTACTCATTTTAGGCTTGCCCTATTGTGTAAGGGTCTTTGTGAAAGGCTTTTTGAACCCTTTTTTGGTTTTTTCTCTTTTTTCCATAGGTTGAGGAAGATGTCCGCAACTTTAATTGTCGCGGCCTCGAAGCATGCAGTGGGAACAAAACTTAGGAACTCTCTCGTAGATGATTTTCCGCCATTTGCCTCCTGCACCCATTCCTAACCAGATCCGATTTGGCCTAGGCTTTAAGAGATCTATCTCCACGCAGACGCGAGCGTTATATTTGCGCAGTGGTCTGGCCACACCAACCCTATCGTTGGGCCATCGAATCTCAGAGCCCTACCTATCACCCCTGCAATAGATTTAAGGTAGTCTGGATTGAAGAAATTAAGGGGAAGGTTTAGGAGAGAGATCAAAAGTGGTGCAATAGAAGATTCAAACCGCAGATCAAACCAAGGAGACGAAATAATAAGCCTTAATGACGAGAGATTCCCTGGTCCAAGCTTGAATGAAATCTTCTTGTGATGATAACCTCATAATAACTGTCTTGGATCGAGTAATTCAATATGAACTTCGCTGTTCATCATCCAGTGAGTGCGAACATGAGGTCTAATCTCATCTACAGAGGATGGCCTGAGGATAACTTTGCTATCAAAGAAAAGCGTAATGGATCTACTGATCTGTGAATCTCATCATAACATAAGTGAAGCACACACCCCGGCTCTCCTTGATGAGAGATCGGGCTTTTAAAAGGGAAGGGGCCTATGTTGTAAAGGTGACAGACGAGAGTTTTTTTTCCACTATAGCTGCGTAAGACTTAGAAGAAGAAGGATCTGGTGGTCGGGATGAAGATCCTCCCATTAAAGAAGGGTTTGGCAGCAGTCAAAGTGGCCGGATCGACCGTGGTTGGCCGGAAAAACCAGCTACATCAGGAGAATCGGGAGGAGCATTCTACCCATAAAAGCCACTCCGGCCACTTTCTATTCCCCGTACGAATGATTGATTGAACGATGAGCCCGGACGACTGGGAGAGAGGCGCATCTGTCTGAATGATGAACGAGTAGCGGGCACTCCGTACTTCATTTCGTCGAATTCGAAATCTCTCTATCAAGATAGAATGAGTCAATGCGCATTCCCTGATAAGATGTTTGTACATATTCCAGATCAGCCAAATTCTGCCGTTACCGGCTTCATTCTCCACAGTAATGGCTTTACTACAATCCTTTCCTAAGCATCTGGTAATTCTGGCCGCCTTTCCACTCCTCACTTTGGTTTCCACCAAGCCAATCAAATCTTCCTCTTGCGCTCTTATATAATCTTTGGCCTCTCTCTGCTTCTCGACTTTACCGATCCTTCTTCCATTCCAAGGACCTTCATGTGGAACTGTTGTTGTTTTCACATCCCCCTCGCGCCTTAGCGCTGCCTCTGGTTTTTCGTCTTGTGTAGCCCTTATTTGTCTTTTGTTCTTTGGCCTTGACTTTCCCCTTCCCCCCTCTTTCTTAGAATTCTACATCTCTGATATGTTTTGCATTTTGTTCGCCCACTCTTCATTCAGGGTGGTTAGAACCAGGGGAGGATCTTCCGCCTTTAAGGTCATAGCACCAGCACCTGAACGCTTACTCTTACTGCTCTTCTCAGGTTCACCTCTTTTCTTACGATTGGCTGCCCTGGGGTTCTTGTTTGGAGTCATTTGTTTATCACAGAACAAGTCCCCCTCAGTCACTGTCATAGTTGACCCGGTATCAACCCTCTCTTCCAGATCCTCGCTTCTATGGGCCAAATCACTCTCCTCGGGAGTTATCCCCTTGACTACACCCTTCTCGGCTTTGTTACCCAGACACTCATCCTGCGCAATCTCTTCCGGTTCAGAAGTGTCCAGATCTGGCATCTTTGCCTCTTATTGTTCAGGGTCCTCTAGAACCGCAAAACGGTTCGGGCTGACTAGGTCCAGTTGGGTCATTCCACTAGCACAACTAGTGTCCAGCTCCCCCCTTTGCCATTGTCACTACTGGTACCTGACCCCGTCGGCTCGACATTTTTGCAAACACCGACCCTTACTCAATAGGGCAATGAAAAGAGGAGAACGAGGACAGCTGACTACCGCTAAAAGTCAGACTTCGAGTACACATTGTATGATTAAAAACTGCCGCTGCGTACTACCGGTCTGACTGGTGCCTTCTCTCCAACAGCTGCTTTAATCAATGTTAAGTCTGACTACGAGGCTTCTTAGCCTGCAACTGACTACTTATTGAAAGACCGAACAGGAAATAAAAAGTCGTACTACAACAACTGTAAATATTACCTCCCTGCTCTTACTTTGATCGACTTGCCCACACAGCGTCTTTAGAGGTCAGGGGGCTAAGTGACTCTCGAAAGTCGTCTTTTGTATCGCGTCAAGAGAAATGACATAGAGAAGATCATTGCTTGAAGAGTTTCATTGTCGAATTGATCTCGGAATTGGATCTCAATAGTTGCTGCTGCCCAAGGGTGCTTTATGAAAGCCGGTCCACAGCAGTGAAAGTACGATGGATTCCGTCGATCGAACGAAAACCGCTTCTTGCTTTTTTTTGCCTCTCTGGCTTGACTACTCTGCTTGCTTAACACAAGTGTGATTTAACCTTCACGGACCACTGCACTACCCAGAAAGCTCCGGCTCGAAAGCAACAAGCAAGGGATTGAGCTGCGCGAAAGCCGTTGCGCTAACGCGCATCCGTTTTCTTGCTCGTTAGCGCTTTAGTTATTGAAAACTCAAGGAAAGCCTTACTCTAACAAGTAAGCAAGTAAACTACCTTTCTTTTGTAGTAAGCCCTTACCTAGTGGGTCTTTCCGTTGCGGCTGGATCGACTGAAACTGCCTTAACTACTGCCTCAGGTGGATCAACTACAATTGGCTCTTCAGAGGATCAGTAGGTTCCGAATCAACCCCGTCCCCTTACTCTCGATCCTGATATAGGCAACAAACGAAAATGGGATATGGCACTCAATCTGCACTTGATGGTACGCGGGATCCTTCAACTAAACCGGCACTTAGAATTGGCTTCCGGATTTCGATCAATCAGTGAACAGTAGAAAGAATTCCATGGGCACAGGTGAAAGAACAAGATCTGGCACTGGGGAAAGAAGCCCCGGGGGAACAGAAATCAGTCTTACCTCCACATCGCGGGTGCCCCGCTTTAGTAATAGCATAGCACCTTCTGGCAGCAACTATAACTGTGTTAAAAACCCAATTCCGTCCTAGTAGACAGCGGAAAAAGTCCTTGATCCACGGAATCATTCCTACTTTTACCGCTAAGTGACCCATCTTAGTAAGCATAAGCACTTTCGGCAACAGCTGCTATTGCAGTCAACCGGGCGAGCCATCTACTAAAAAAAGGAGAACTGGGACCTTTTCTTTTATAACTTTAGAGCAGTTTGACTAATCTATCTTAACCTCATACTTTATGCTTTTCCTGTCCGTCTAGAATCCTACTTCTCCTTCGGAGCCTTTTGAGCCTCTCCTTCGGAGCCTTACTCAAGCATAAGTGCAAGTAAACTACCTTCCCCTTAGTCATCAAACGGGAGAGCCGTTCTTCTTTCGTGTATTTAGCGGTGAACCAGGCGTACGCTACTTAATGTTAATGAATCTTCGGGGGGCGTTAAAGAATAGCAATAATCGCTGAATCTACTTGCTCGACTGAAAGGGGAGCGGTTTTCCGCCGTTGGTTTTTCTCTGAATCCTACTACTTTTTCCCCTCCCTTACTGCTCAGATGTGAATTCCAATTCTTATTCGTCAGAAGATTCTTGATTAACTGGATCAAGTGATTCAGCCAAGACTTCCATAGAAGACCAAAGACGCCATACTTTCTTTTTCTCTCCGAGCAGCTTTCGCTCCCGTTGATCCGATCGATCCGAACCTCACCGACTGATATTTCTCTTGTCTTGGGGATGCCCAACCTTTAGGTCGGATAGAAACAAGGGCATTTCTTTCCTCTCCCGCTGGTTAACCCTTATCCCTATTCCTATTCCTATAGTAGCTTTATTCCTTATGCCTTATGTGTAACGAAACTGGAAAAAGAATGAATTGGCCTTTCAGCCAAAAACAACGAAACGCTTTTCTGCACAAACATAGTTCACTACTTCAGAACCAAATGTGTGTCTTATCTTTTTTTCTTTCCGCGTTAGGAGTCAAATGGGAGTTGATGGGAGTCGAAGAATCGTACAATCTCTTGGCTAACCTTTCCTCAGTCTCAGCTACTGGAATACTAGATCCATCCCCAGACGGCACAAGTCTATAGAGAAAGCTTTATTCCACGACTTGGAGATTGCATGTTGGGGCGTCTTAGCAAGCCTTATAAAAGTGGCACAAGTGCTCATAGAATGACTTTGCCTGTCTGAGATATCCTTTGATTCACCTACTTCAATCAGATCTGCACCAATGGCAAAAGCAGCTACAAGATAGGAGGAGTTATAAGGTTCCGTTGTGGGATTGATCAGAAGATTAGGGAGTAACTCACTTAGTGCTCTTATGCCAAGGAGTCGCTTCTAGTACATATCTCTTCCAAACCTTGATACGAAATAGCCCCCTCTTCTCTAACAAGTCTTTTTCGGGAGAACTGCATGCTCCACGAAGGGCGTAGACCGACCGATCAGTTGAATCAAAGTCATGCTTTCACCTTGCAGTCCCTGCGGTTCCACCACGGCATTCTGATTGGTAAGTTAAGTACGGTTCTGATCAGTGCAATGGGCGGGAAATACATTTGAATAACCCTTTTTTATTGATAGTGGCATTTATTGAGAAGAGTGGGTCTCGATCAGCTTAGAAATATAAAAAAGGCCTATTTCTGATGCCCACTTTCTGGTGACCTGAGCTTGCCTTGAGCCTTTACTTGCTTCTGAAGCAACCCCGCTGCTTGATCCGGCCGAGGAACATATAGTATAGTTCCACGATGCGCATTGACTTGTTTAGCTCTCTTTTGTAACAACTGGGAATTTGCTCACTTGCTTCTTGGAAAATAGACGTTTCTGTCTTCCACCGGCCCATTATAAAGTTGGGGGTGAGTGGTTTACTTCTTCCTAGTGAACTGGCTAAACCTACTTAATGGCTAGCGGGATTCTGCATTCAATCGGAGTTGCCTTAGTTGGTTTCCGAAGGGAAGGCACTCAAGATTCTATATAGTAGTTTATGCCGCTTCAAGAAGCATTAGAATCCCTTATTTAACTTACAGGGCAATCAAGGAATAGAAGCTACCATCCTAGGGGGAGGATCTATTATCTCTCTACCCAGCTCCTCGTCTAGCAGCCAAGAACAAGAGAGCTACTTAACTCAGGTCAGATGAGAAAACCAACCCTAGGAGAGGGGAGAAGTAGCTCGACTGAAAGGAGAGGGGCTCAATAAGATAAGTTAATCGGAGTTCCCGGAAGGAGGTCCCACCATTTACTTGACTCTTAGAACGCTTTGGGCAACGGGGATCAACTTCCAGGACAGGAAAGGGCGATCCATCTATTTATTTGACCCTAGTTCACGAGAAGGAGTCCTAGGGATAGACCCGCACCGAGAAGAAATCAATAGAATCGTCTAAATAATTCAAATCAGAAATTTTTCTGCACGACTAGAACAGAGCAGATTTTTATTCTTCTTCATTCCAGCACTACAGTTTTTATACATAGGAGTACATCCAATAGAAAGCTTACACATGGACAACTTTCAGCCACACAACATTACAAAGTTAACTAACAACATATTAAGATTAAGTTAACAAAAGACATAGAACTTAATTAAACATAATAATGAACAGTGCTGGAAACTGAGCTAAGCACTTGTTAATTTCTTCCAGTCTCCCCAGTGGGTGGGTCACGGAGGATGGCAACCTCCACAAGGAGCCCCTCCCGTTCTTGGAGCAGCGCCCTCTTCCTGTTTTCGAGAGTGCGTATTTCGTTCTGGAGAAAAAGCATACGATCTCGTATGATAATTGGATCGATAGCAGGCAGATGTTCCCAGAACGCACCCAGCGTTTGCTCCCGTTGGAGCTTCTGGTTTTCCACCTGACGTATTTGTTGCTCAATTATCGCAAGTCTGCTAGCGATATCCATGGCTACTCAAAGCTCTTTCTTGCCGACTTCTAAGTTCCCTTTGCCAAAGAGAGACCGAAAGAAGCTTATATTTATAGGCGTTGGAGGCCCTTAACCCTTTTTTTATTAGTAAGATAGGTTGTCTTGGTTCCGTAACATGGATCATTTCAAACCTGGCTTTTCATGAATATTGAACCCATCCACTAGATTTTAGTGCGCTCAATAATTCTCCCTTGAGTACGAAAGGCCCTCCCCAAAGAGCGAATAGTCCTTTTTTTTCGCGGGTATCGCCACGCAACCCCGATCACCCCCTCAGGAATAGGAGGCAATAATAGAGCGCCCACGCGAAGCGTCAATTCTGTCAGAGAGTACCCCCGGAAACCCCCTTTAAGAGATAGGGCAATCGTCACTCGCCAGCTCCGTCCTCGCTTAGGAAAAAGATGTTTGGCCTACCTCGCAGATGGATCTGATCAGACGCTTGCTTTTTCCCGCGTGCTTGTTTGAATGCTATTATTTCTACAACTATAGATTTGGAGCCAATCAGGTATCACCGCGTGTCAAACTGTGTCAGGCGGGAGACAGAAGAAATATTCAGCTGATTCCTTTCCAATGAGAACTAGACACGCGTCCCATATCCCGGGGGACCCTACGGAGAGCTTATCTTTATTTCTCCTTCAAGCACTTTCGTGGAAGAGACCATTTCTTAGATGGAGAGATGAACGCACAAACAAATAATAAAGACTATGACTGGTTCTCACGATCCTAAGTATAAGCCTAATGCCTTAACTCTTTAGCTCTAAAAAGGGGTTGCTTACCGGAACTTAGCTTACTCTGATCTACGCGCACCCTTCTCTCCCTGAGGGCCCATTAAAGCTTAAAGACCAGGACTTATAAGGTCCATGCCCCCTTAAACTCTATCATTGTCGGCGAATCGCGAAAAGGCTTTCGTTGCCTTCCCGTTTGTAAACCCTTGTTTGTAGAATCCTTCTGTCTCCCACGTAGGTGGACTCTAAGGTGGTTGAAGCAGCTACAGTTACTCTACGGACCGAGAGGTGTACTTCGTACCGCCTGTATCCTATGTGTATGGTAGTATTCGTACTATTTAGAACCATTTCTACTCATCGATTAGAATCTCAAGACGAAAAAAGGCTTTCTCCTCATCTCCGAAAACGGACTGAGAGCTCGTTTAAGCACGAAAAAAAAATGGAGTTTACAACCCAATTGTGTACCCGAAATAGCTCTTCACGCCGGATATCAGTACATATTTTGAGCTTCTGAAGCAACCTAAAAAGGAGAAGAATGGGGTTTTTAAGGGGAGACAGAAACTTCTTCAAATAATTCCGTTTTCCCGGTAAAAATGGATGAAATCCTCAATTCCCTTTACGACGACCAAAAAAACCTTGAAAAAAGCTTGTTTTCCCGGGATTTTTTATAGGAATAGGGGTTCCAGTAAGTGTGGAGATCAAGAAAATGAACAAAGAATCCTTACGTAAAAAAAGTTTATTTTCCCGTGTTTTTTAATAGGTGCTGAAACCAAAAAACATCCAGAAGAAAGAAGAGAACCGCCCTCATGGTGGATTTGGATCCAGATCCTCTCCCGGCGTTTCCACCAACTAACTTCGATATTTGATATTTCTAGCAGTGGACTGAAGTACGTATTTCATAAGTAGGGCGGCCCTCCGTCTGAAAAAACGTAGCCGTAAACGTAGATTTGAAGAAGTTATGTTGTCGAATACTATATTACACTAGCAATTTCAGGCGATGCATTGGGGTTTGGAATCGATTATTTTTCAATGGCCACCCTTTCTTTGAACCTTGTCAATGATCGAACTTAAAGATATGAACTGAGTGCCATTTGATGAGTAACTGAGAACAAGGGAGAGGGATATGGAAAGGATGAAGTAATGAAAGAGGAAGTCATTGCTAGTAGTAACGACTTGTCACGATCCATTGGTTCATATAGAATCCATGTCCTAGGCGTATCAAAAAACATTCTTTTCGCTAAGCGTATATAATAAAATAGAGTGAAAGGGTCCACCCCGAAACCAAGGGGGTTCTAACTAACAGCTGAGTCCTCTCCGAACCGCAGGAGATAGTTGCCCATCATACGGCTCACTAACTTCACTTGCCTCTATGGGAGGCTCGCTCCGGGCGGGTTCGGATCACTTACAATGCACGGCTCTACGAAGGAAGGGGTTGGTGGGTTAGGAACGTTTTCAATATGATTCTTTTTCCGTATTTGTTCTATGACAAATGCGAGACGAAAAAGGAACCCGACTGGGAAATGCGAGTCTGTTTTGTCCACTTTCTCCATCCCCCTCTATCAAAAAAAGGACAGCGAGCTTGCTTCTTATTCCCGTGTTCGATCTCTTCCATCTCTGCCCCGCTCGTTGTCACCTATGTTGAAGAAAGGGTTGGAACCCTGTAGAGAATGAAAAGGAGCCAAGGTTCTTCCTCTCAACAGTGCTTCTCGAGGCTCTACTCTCCCCCCTGAATAAGTAAGGCCCCGCTAGCCTGGGCGAAGATGGGGATAAGGAATAAGGATTGAAGCCCCCTTAGCTCTGCCAGGGACTGGGCAGGGGTTAGCTCTGTAAATGTGTAGAGCCAAGTGTAGTGTGGTATAGTAGTAGGCACTTCTAGGCCCCTTCCCGGCTACTGGATCACTCCAGCGCTTTGGGTACTACGGACCCTCTGCCATCCATTGCAGCAGAGCCGTTTCATGAGCGGGGGGGCTAAGCGCAGTTCTTTGAATCAAACGTTGAATGAAATCGATTCTTTTTTAGATATAAAAATAGAAATCAGATAGGATAGATGGATGGATCTATCTTTCTATTCATATATATTACTAAAACAAAAAATTTATTTTTTTATATAGTTAAGTAGCGTAGCAAGAAGCCCCAAATCCTTGATTTGGCCAGGAAAGACTGCACTGCTTTGGGCCCAGGAAGCGAAGGGAATGAGCTCGGGCTGCTTCTCCTCCACACTTTTTTTTCTCCGTGCCCGTTCCGCATGCGCTTCGCGTGCCATTGGCGCTTTGCTCTCCTCTTTATTCTTCATTGGACGGTTCGGATGGACTTCGCCGTTCTTTACCAACTAAAATAGAAAAGGCTGTATCACATCGAGATGTCTATTCGTTTTCCGCCCCCAATGAGATGGAGAATTTGTAACCCCCCATTTATACTGTACCTTTTGGCCCTTCATCTTTCTGAATCGAGGCCCGGCCCGGCTCGCGTCGTTCCAACAACCGGCGGGGAGCACCTCAGTATACGATCGCGCACAGTAACTGGGAGTCCCTATTACACCTAAGGTCAACTTCAATTCACCAAACCAAGGTTCATCTCGTGTAGTGATTGTGGACTCATACAAGGATATTGAGTAGACGGCTGATGTATCAGACTCGACTCTATCTTTCGTAGCATGCATTCCCATCCGTGTCGCAACTGGATTCGATAAGCTACGTGTCCGGTGCACGGAGAACTGCCTTCGGTCCCCCAAACTGACTTACTCGTGGCAACCTTCCGGCCGCCCAACGACCTATAACGCTAGTCACTACTCCCACTGGGGCTAGGAAGTAAGCCCCACAACCCAAAGCGGCGAAGAACAAATAGAATTTGCTACAAAAGCCGGCTAACGGGGGTATTCCTGCGTATGAGAACATAGTAATAGAGAAGGTAATAGCCGAAATAGGATTCGTTTTGGCTAGAGCGCCCAAATCCGCTATATATTTGACACGGGTTTGCCGTAATGCTAAAACTATGGCGAATGCATCTATCGTCATTAATGCATAAATAAAGATACCAATTAGTAGTGATTGAATTCCTTCTATGGTTCCACATGATAAACCTGTACGAATATAACCTACATGTCCAATTGAACTATGAGCTAGAGGTCTTTTTACTTTCGTTTGGGCCATGGCGGCCAGTGCTCCTAAGATCATAGAAGCAATGCTGCAGAAAAAGAAGATTTGTTGCAATGTAGCTCCATAGGAACCATAAATAGAAACACGTGAAATATTTGCAGAAATAGAAATTTTAGGCGCAATAGAAAGGAATGCTGTAACCGGGGTGGGTGAACCCTCATAGATATCAGGTGCCCACATATATAGAGTCAAAAGAGATGTGGAGTCCGAAGGGGAGGGGGTTTTCTTCGGGGCTCGAGAGAGGGAATAAATAGATAGGAGGGCCCCGCAAGTTTTTAATTCGTTGCAGGGGAATTTACACGAAAGGGAACGAGGAATTCTCAACGAAAAAAGTGCTCTCTGAACCGAACGTGAAAGTAGTTTTCCATCAGACGGCTGTTCCCGTAACTCCACTCTCGACTTGGATTATATATCCAAAAAGGTCCGCTCTCGGCCATTCGACACGCTGCCTAGCAGAGGAGTGGTTATCTGAAGCGGATTCTCTCTTTTCTAGTAGATGCCGAACCTGCTGCCCCATTGACTAAGAAGGGGGCGGGCGCAGCAGCTACATGGACCCCTTCCTTTCTGTTGTTGCCAGCGCTTTCCCGGGCCGAGCCGGAATTTTTTTTTTAAGGGCAGGCAAAGCCCGAAGGCTGCTATCCCAATAGGCCAGCGGGCGGAACGAGGAGAGGGCCCGGCAATCATACTACCGCGGTCGAAAAAGCGTGTTCCCCTCAGATAATACGCACCGTAGGCCATCCTCGGCCTTCTTCGTTTTCGATGAAAAACAAATAAAATCTCTATCTCCGAAAGCGTTTTCCTTCCCCCTCCCTTCGTCGAGCCTTTCCTTTAATGGTTGGGGAAAGCATTCCCTTATCTGAACTTGGCGGGCATTCCGCCTTAGTAAAAAAAAATATAAAAAATAGGGCGGTTTGAACATAGGCTCAAACATGATTTGAAGGTCCTAGCTACGCCAT